CCAATTGTACCTATTTTTATGAATGGATTTCTTTGACCTAGATTTTATGGACCCTCTATTTAGAAAGAAATGGATACAATATACCATTTGTATCGTTTTTGTAAAGAAAGAGGGTATCCAATCTTTTAATTTTTTTCTTTCTTTTTTCGAAAACCATATATATCATTATCATCTTTGAGTTATGGCCCTTGGTACACGTCATGATCTAACTCAACTTAGTTGACTATGATTCAAGGGTTCAAAACTAATTGACTCAACAACAAGTTTTTTTGGAAATTCTATTGCAGACTTTTGATTTCATCATAGTTATGCTACGGAATTTGAAAAATCTTATTTATTCTTAAATAACCATATTTTGGTTATAGATCAATTCGATTTCATATTAGAACAATGCAAACCATACTATTTCAAATCTTGAAAATAAAATAATATTTTCTTTTTTTTTTTCTCTTAATCCTAGGATATTCGATTCACTTTTCTTTCATCTTCGCAAAAAAAAAAAAAAGAAAAATTAATATATTCATATATAAAATTAATATATTCATATTTTAGTAAATAATAAGGAGATTTTATGATTTTTCAAACATTCCAAAAATATATTATTCAATCATATTCCACCTTTCCCTTTAAAAAGCCCTTACCCCCAGGGAGGAACACTTTAATAGAAAGAGTTTTTAGTTCCAGTTACGATTATGACTCTACAGGAATTTTTTTGAAGTATTGTTTGAAGTATGGTAGTGACACTGAAACTGAGCAAAACAAAAAAGTTTTAAAAAAAATTATAAAAAAGTTTCATAAAGACTTTCGATCGCTAGATAAAAAAAAGGAAGCTGTCGACAAAATCTTAAATAAACACAGTTTTTTTTCTTCTGTAATAAAACGTACAAATCTTTTGAAATATAATTATGATTTTTTAATTCGTCATTTTTATTCATTTTCATATGAATACGATATCAATATCGAAATTGGGAACTATATTCCAGATATTCTTTATGAATGTAAATCAGAAATTGTAGAATCAATTATGGATATGTTTGAAAATGATCCAAATAATTTGAGAAACTTCTTCCATCCTATTTTAGTTAACGGATTTCTAGTTTTAAGATTGAAATTGAATCCTTTTATTCCTAAGACTATTCCTCAAACTACTCTTGGGTTCCCTAATACTACTTGGCTTTATAGTAGCTACGAAATAAACTTGTATTGTAAAAAAATAAAAAAGAAATTTGCTAAAAGTCCGGGTTCCTATGATACCAACCCTTTGACTGATAAAATAACTAAAAATAAAGAAATCACTAATATCAATTCAGAAAACTTGTCAAGTGACAATAATGCAAGTTCACAGGAAAAAGTATCCTTCAATAAATATAAAAAGAATCGCTCTTTACTAAAACACCAAAATACAGAGGATGTATTTGCACCATACGGTCATTTATGGACTTTTTGTAAAAATTGTGAGAAATCCATTTACAAAGAATATGCGCAAAAAAATAAATATATTTGTCAACATTGTGCATTTCATTTACCAATGGGTAGTTTAGATCGAATCGAATCTTTGATTGATTCTGGTACTTGGGATCCTACGGATGAGAATATGGTTTCTATTGATCCCTATGATATTCTTAGAAAAAGTCTTCATATAGAAGATTTGAAAAAATATTTTGAACAATGTAAAAAAAGCCAACTTTCATTTTTCTTAGACACGGATGACAAGTTACAGGATAAAGAATTTGACTATTTTGACTTTCGTGAAATATGGAAAATGTACCTATGTATATTTTATCAAAATCAAATTTCTCGTGAAATTCAATCAAATTGGTACCTTATTCCTTTTAACGAAGTTATATCAAGGGTATTGAAAATACCCATAAATGATGATGAGTATGATGGATTTGACGAGGAGAAAGAACTTCAAGACCTTCTCAAAATTCTTCCCTCAGATGAAGAGGAACTCGATTCAGAGGGTCTAGATCCAGAGGAATCCACTGTAGAGCAAACTAGCGCAGAAGAATCCACTGCAGAACAAGTTTCTGCAGAGCAAATGTCTACAAATACAGACGAATTCACTGCAGAAAAATCTATTATAAAGAAAAAACCTAATTTAAAGGAATTAGTGCAACTATTTTTTCTAGAAGAAAAAGAAGTAAAAAAAGACATAGAAGCAAGAAAAGAAATACAAGCAAAAGAAGAACTAGAAGCAAAAGAAAAAATAGAAGCAAAAAAAAAACTAGAAGAAAAAGAAAAAAACCTTGCTTCTGCTGATGATGAAAATGCTAATCAAAATTCAGAAAAATCAACAAAATCAAAAAAATCAGAAAAATTACAAAAATCAGAAAAAGATATACCTTACATAGATAAGGTCCATTTTTCTCAAAGAAAAACGGGTTTGACTGACGCTATTCAAACAGGAATAGGTAAACTCGACGGTATCCCTGTAGCACTTGCGGTTATGGATTTTCAGTTTATCGGAGGAAGTATGGGGTCGGTAGTGGGTGAAAAAATAACCCGTCTAATTGAGAGTGCTAGAGTTTTAGGTTTACCTATCATTATTTCTTGTGCTTCTGGAGGAGCTCGTATGCAAGAAGGAAGTTTCAGCTTAATGCAGATGGCTAAAATATCTTCAATTTTATTGAATTATCCATTCTTTAATGACATATTTTTAGTGTCACTTTTAACATCGCCTACAACAGGTGGTGTCACAGCCAGTTTTGGAATGCTTGGTGATATAATTATTGGCGAACCAGAAGCATACATTGCATTTGCGGGTAAACGAGTAATTGAACAAGTAATGAAAATCGAAGTACCCCCGGGTATACAGGAAGCTGAATATTTATTTGAAAAAGGCTCATTGGATTCAATTGTACCGCGTAATCTTTTAAAAGGTGTTCTTAGTGAATTATTTAAGTTCCACCCAAGTTTAATTTTAAAAGCAATGCGAAAGAAAAGGAACTGGAGAGTTTGAATTTTGAATAGAAAAAAATTGATAAACTAGACGAGAGGAGCAAATAAAGAATATTCTAGTCTTTTCTATTCAAGTATTTTGGATATTTTATGCCCATTCAGTCTTTTTCACTGGCGGAATTACTATAGAATATGTGAGAATGACGATACAATAAGAATTCAAAGAGTTTACACTGATAACAAAATCAGTGTACTTGTAAATGAATGGATTATCAATCAGAGGCAAAATTAGGTAGGAGCATCATACATCATAGAAGAACAATATCTAGAATTCAAGAGGAAAATTCTCAAAAATTTTAAAAATTTTTTGTTAGGAACGACTTTTCGATTCTAGTAAAGAAATTTCTAAAATTCTTATTTCTTCTTGTATTGATGCTGCACTAAAAAAATCCAATCACTTTCTTTTTTTTTTTTTTTTCTTTTTAGATTTTTTGTTATAATTGCTATGCTAACTATGTCAATTGCTAGTTTTTTTAGAATTTGAATGAAGTTGGGTTGGGATTCAAATATTTTTTTTTTGAATCTCAACTTCAAAAAAAATGATCTCTTTTTATTTTATATGAAATGAATGGATATCTACTTATCTTTTCTTATTTTAGATTTTTAACTTACTTATATTTATAAATATTTCTAAAAGATAATAAAATATGAAAAAACCTAAACGAAGAATTACTGCTCCACGCATGAATCGGCGTCTTTTTTCTAAACGTTTTCGTTTACTTAGACCTATACGACGTAAGATACAAAAAGGACTTATTCATATTCAAGCAAGTTCTAACAATACCATGATAACTGTTACAGATTTGGGAGGTCAAGTAGTTTCTTGGGATTCCGCTGGTACTTCTCGATTCAAAGGTCCAAAAAAAGCAACACCCTATGCTGCCCAAACCGCAACAAGAAATGCTATTTATATGTTAGTAAAAGAGGGTATGGAACGAGCAGCAATTTTGATAAACGGTGCCGGTCCCGGAAGAGCTGCAGCATTAAGAACCGTTCTTCAGAGTGGTGTAAAATTAAATTTCATACGTGATGTAACACCTATGCCACATAATGGATGCCGACCTCCTAAAAGACGACGTGTTTAAAAAAAATCTTTTAATTAAATTTTAATTAAATTAATTAATTGAAAAAAGAAATTCTGGTGTATAGAGACGACGTTATCGTTTGAGAGGTAACCATAGAAATGATGGAATCCGCTATTTTATTTTTTTTGAATTGAATATAGAATTCTTTATTGAAGAACGGGAAGAAAAGCAAGAATCGTGGTTGAGAAGGTTATAGTAGCAAAAGCCATAGGAATCGATATTTGATATATTGGAATAGTTCGCTTTGTTATTGATTGACCCTAGTCGAAGAAAAGAATAACTGGGAGAAAACAGATATGGTAAACATTTTGTATATTGGGAAAGCAAAAAAAATGATTAACCTATCGGTTAATATTCTTAATTTTCCAAATTCAAGAAATAATTAGTGAAATTTACTGTAGACTTTTCGAATTTTTGTCGAGATTTGATTTTATTTTTGATGCTATTATTAAAAATAGTAGCAAAAATTTTGACGTGATCAATTTCTCCACTCTTTTGAAAATTATAAAAAGAACTTTGTTTCGATTAAGTTTTAATAAAATTATGTTATTTCATAAAATATGTTTTTTCATAAAATTTCATTTTATGAAAAAACATATTTTATTACTTACTATTTTGTATTTTTTCACTATTATTTTATTTATTTTTTTTATGATAAAAAACAAAAAACATTGAGATATTCTTAAAAATAAAGACTCTTATTAGAAAGATTAGAAAGAAGAGTCTTGAGTTAAGAAAACTAAGGAAATTGACTCAACAACAAGTTTTTTTAGAAACTCTGTTGCAGACTTTTTATTTTATCATAGTTATATTATAGTTATTCTATGGAATTTGAAAAATAAATCTTATTTATTCTTAAGTAACCATATTATATTATGCATATAGATTATTATGCATATAGATCGATTCGATTTCATATTATCTTATAAGGATCCAAGCCATCGTATTGGATTT